ATAGATTCGGTCGATTCTATTTCACCAAACTCGTTCTATACGAATCAACCTTTATTCTATTGTGTAGAGTATCTCATCCCAAGTCATTTATTCGAAGTTCATTGAAGAAGTTCTATTTACTCCAAAAAAACACCCCTCTTTTTTCTTGATCCACCACTTGATTCGATTAGAAATTAGAGAATTAAGTAGAGACGTAATAAATAGAAATCGCAAAAAAAGTTCTGGTACACCTCGAAAAAGAAACTAAGACTAGAAATCTTTGACGAACAGAATCAAGAATCAGTCTTATTTCGACACAAGAACGGGGTGTAGAAACTTCCTTTTCTTGTGTCGAAGACTAGAAAGACGAAGAACCTCTCCTAGAATTATTTGTTCCCCTCATTTTCCCTGCAATTTCTCGCTTACTTATGTCTAGTATCTAGCCATCAAAAACTCTTGATATTGATGCATTTTCGGACATTTAAATCTTCGAATAGTAAGATAGTCGCACCGCCAGTCTTCTTCACAATCTACATACTAGGATTAGGAATGCGGTAGAAGGACTTCCTGTCATCTCATAGAAAAAGGATAAACAAGCTACGGTCTTTTTAGCATTTCATTTTTTTCAGCGCTAAGGGATAAAATGAGTTTGAGTCTTTTTACTAACTTGATGTTGAAAAATTAGCGAGTCTAGAAATTCATTTCGGACAATTGAACCTTCTCGAACTGCTTCTTTTTAAGAACCAAAAAAATTTGTGCCAAAATAACAGCGGCGAAGAAGAGCAACAGGCCTCGGACACGGAATAGATCTTGAAGTACAATTTCTGCATCTCCTTGACCAAATCCGCCCACATTAGGGTTACTCGTCAACGGTTGATCCAATTTGATAGATTCGCCTTCTGAAACGAGAAGTTCCGGCCCTGGGGGGATAATATCAACCACTAGACGTCCATCCGATGCATCCGTTATGGATACTTCGTATCCCCCCTTTTCTTTTCGTATGATTTTACTTACTATACCGGCTGCTGTAGCATTATAAACTGTATTGTTACTCTTGCTCCCGTCGGGATAAATCTGACCTCTTCCCCTGTTTCCGCCGACATATATAGGATATTTTAAGAAGTGACTCTCTTTCTTAGTAGCGGGGTCTGGAGAAAGAATAGGAAAGGTGATTTCACTATAGTTCTGACCGGAAACAGGGCCTATGACAAGAATATTTTTTTTATTGGGGCGATAGCTCTGAAAAGACAGATTGCCTACCTTTTCTTTCATCTCGGGGGAAATACGATTGGGAGGGGCTAATTCAAACCCCTCCGGTAAAATAAGAACAGCCCCGACATTCAAAGTGCCCTTTTTACCATTAGCAAGAACTTGTTTCAGTTGCATATCATAAGGAATTCGAACAACTGCCTCAAATACAGTATCGGGAAGTACCGCTTGTGGAACCTCAATATCCACAGGCTTATTAGCTAAATGACAATTGGCGCATACAATACGCCCGGTCGCTTCGCGCGGATTTTCATAACCCTGCTGGGCAAAAATGGGATAGGCACTTGAAATAGATGTCCGAGTTAGCATATATAGCATGAGGGATACGGAAATGGATCGAGTAATCCGTTCCTTTAGCCAAGAAAAAGTATTTCTAGTTTGCATGGTCCAATCATTGATACGGAAAATTTCTACAATAAATTGAGTAGGTTACTAATCGAGTTTCCTATCCACGATTCTGCTATTGACTGGAATATTGTTATGGGAATAAAATATAGGATCAATCCCCCGGGTTCATCGAAATGGAAAAAGTAAGGACGATTTGCAATGCTTTCCTTATGTACAACTACAAAGTAAAAAACATTCGACTTCGATGAATTTCATATTCATAGATCATTTTTCACTTATTGAATGATAAATCACTACAAGTGACGGAGATAGACGATTTAAATAATAGAAAACCCAATATTTAAAAATGCTATCGAGAATGACTGGAAGAATACAAACAAGACAAGATATAATTTGATCATTATGAACAAATCCAAAATCTTTGTAGACAGAGCTAATTAGTAGTTCCCAACCACGGGTCGAATGAAATCCGAGACATAAATCGGCTAATAAAAGAATAGAAAGCGCTTTTGGTGTGTCACTTAAGTTATATAGGAATTCCTGAGTCCACGAGTTAAGAATCCCAAGTTCTTTATTACCCAAAATAGAATAACCACTTAGAATAAGGAAAGAGATTAAATTTGTCGATAAGTACAAAATCGTATGAATACGATCCTCGTTGTGCATCTTGATTAATTGGATTGTTTCGTTCTGGATTCCTAGACGAAGGTTTTGGAGAGGTGTTTCCGCGTATTCCTTGATCATTTCGTCCAAGAGGAGCAGTTCGTCTAATTCTATGAATTTTTTGAGAATACTCTTTTCTTCAATCTCGTTCAAAAAAGTTTCGGATTGCGCAGTATTCCACCAATTAGTAACCCAAGATTCTAGACTTTTATTAAATAAGAGACAAATAGACCGGGGCAAAAAGACGATAGATGCAAGATATAAAAGAGGAGTGAATGCTTTCGTTTTTGCCATTTTTTCATCTCTGAATTGTTAATGAACCCCTTCAGTCGTCGACTCGAAGCCCTCTAATATTTCGCTTACACACGAGTTCTATTCCAAGGTATCGAACCTTGGAATCTATTCAATCTTTTTCAATCTTTTTCTTTGTGCGTTAGGCCCTAGTTCTTGAATCGAGAAAGAGTACAGAAATTGACTTAAGAAGCTACTTTGAATTCGAATGAATAAAGAATCCAAAAAATTTTCTTTTTCGATATATCAACTCAATTGGGTAAAAGTATCTCCCTTCGAGGCGTACCTGAAAGAACAACTTTAAGGAATGAATATGATTCATCTTTTGAGACAAAAGAACTCCCTTTCTATTATTCTAGAAAAATTCGAATATTTTGAAAAATTTCACTGACTCTCAGGCGTCAGGGAGCTAATAATTGAGGGAAGTTTCTGAAGAATCTTGTGATGATCAAAAATGAGTAGCAAACCAAAGCAGGAATTGGCTAGTTATTCTTAATCGTTATAAGGAATCCAATTGTTTGGACAGTAAGGAGCACAAAAACAGAGAAATTAAGGCGTGTCGATTGAAAAAAACTTTACATATGATCGATCTGAATCTAAAGTTTCAATTTCACCAAGTCTGGATTTTTCTATTTTGATTTATAGATATTGGACTTAAAATAGAAACTGAGAAAGTTTTTTTCTAAAGGGTTGAGTATGCGAGAAATCTATTATTTCAATTTGTTACTTCTTGTTATTATTGAATTGAATTGTGTAGATTTACATACCTATAAAAGACCCCAAAACAAAAAGCGTTTTGTTTTCTACTTCTCCCTTATACGCCTACTTTAGCTCAAATCCATGTTCAGAATAAACCTCAGTCTAGTTATGTTATAGAAATTCGTGATAGAAACAGAGGATTCGCGAGTTTTTCCCCTCCTGCTGAGAAATTTTCTCACAGTTCTCAAAAGACTTCAATGGGTACACGCAAGAAATAGGCCAATTTCGCAGCTTTTTGTTCAATTTCCCACGCAGTCAAATTCTCATCAGTACGAGTCAATGGAAGGGCTCCCTGTCCTCGGATATCCATATAAAGGACACGACGAACATAAAGACCCTCTTTAACTTCTATTCGGACGGACTGAATATCTTTTATAAGGAATCGGAGAAAGATACGCCGATTTTTCCCGGGAAATCCCCAACGAAAGATACACACGATTCCTTCTTTTCGATCGAATCGATCATAACCACTACCTACATTCCAAGAAATTGTGCACCACAAATAGGAGCTAATAAAAAGACCCGCGATCCCATAGAAAGACATCACAATCCCTTGTGGAAAAAAAACAATTTGCTGAAACGGAAATAAAGATATCCAAGTTCTACCAAGATAACTGGAAGTTCCAACCAACAAGAATCCTAATGAACCTAAAAAAAGGATAACAGTCCAGCAGAAATTACTTGTTTTTCGAGATCCCGTTATAGGTTCTATCCATATATGTTCTGATCGACAACTCATACTTGATCCGGTTTCAGTTTCTTGGAATTGAGAGAATATCCCAAATGAATTTGACTTTAGTCTTTCTGTTTCCGAAGTAACTCTCATCAACTAGCACGAGTTTGATAGGAACTTTTAAGAGTAATTCATTAAATTGATTAGATCTAAACTAATAACATATCCTTACTAATAACATATCCTTCGTACGACCCCACTAAAGATATCCACATACTCCATTTACCCATATATCATGGTTCTGCAGATATAAGAGTTTTTCGACGAAAGCTACTTATACCATCTTTCACTAATACCGGCGTTATTATAGAAGTCTAAAACCAAACGAATGAGATTTTATCTCATCGGTTCTAAACAATCTTGTTTTTTTGAACATAAAGAAATAAAGACGCCATTGTGATTGCCGGAAATACTAGGCCTACTAAAGGTACCAAAACAGAGGGAAAGTTAAGAATTGTCATAGAATGTGTACCTCAATTTACTATATTGTACCTCTTATTATTATTTAATCGATATTCTATTATACTAAAATATCGATTAAATAATAATAAGAGTTCTGCAAGTCCGTGTTCTTAATCGGACTCTGAATTTTCCTCTTTTTCGAGTTGTCGTAAACGTTCAAGAGCACCCGTCCAATATCCAAGCTTCGCAGTATATCCGAACTCGTCCGTGTTTTCTTGGTGGAAAGCCTCGATCGATCGGCAGGCAACGGCAATTTTTGCCGTTTGCCAAGCCATCGGAGTTTTTGAAATTCTTTGTAAATTTCGATCGATTAAGTTGCTGCCTTCTACTTGGGCAAGGTCGAAGACGTCTGCAAAACCACTCACGGACAGCCGAACAGCTTCGTCACACCTATTCACAAGATACATAAGAGCCATTTTATCAAAAAAATTCCGTGTTTGAGGACCTCTTATCAAAAGATGCATAAATGCACGTGAAATTGTGTCAAACAAGGAAGTTGTTTCAAGACCCCTGTTAACAAGATAGGCACGTGCAAGTCTGTCAAACAAGGAATTTGTTTTCAACCCTTTGTTTAACAGATACGTAAGTGCCAGCCTGTCAAACAAGGAATTTGTTTTCAACCCTTTGTTTAACAGATACGTAAGTGCGATTCGGTGACTCAAAGAATTTGTTTCACGACCCCAGGTTAAAAGATACCTAAGGGCAAGTCGGGCAACGAAAGAATGAAGTTTCCTATTCAAAAAAAAACGGAATACTTCGCGGTCTAATGGGTAATTGGTAAAGTTCATTACGGCTTCCTCCCTTGGTTTTCTTTTTTAGTTTTATATAAGATTT